ATAATATTGAGAATGCTCATTGAATGAGCATTCTCAATAACAGATTTCGGATCTAATCAATATTGATATACCGAGTATCTTATCCGTTGATACGAAGTATTCCGGCGATCCCCACGATCCGGGTCCGAACTGTTGGAATTGGAATAGGTTCGGCAGCGGATCGCGAAATCTTGGTGATCTTCTCCATCTAATAAATGAGGAGTCCGTTTTGAAATCGTCCGCCCTGCATCCACCCCCCGAGTATATGATTCAACAGGAATCACACAAGGGTAGATTGATAGAAACCTCTGGTAAAATACCCACCAGTACCCGTACCCAGCAGATAAAGTACATTACATAGTCCGTTTTAGAGATTGGCGCTTTGCCCATTCAGTGACTTTGGCACTGGACGTTCCCAAAATGGGTACTATTGAGTCGGGTGAATTAGAGAATAGACAGACGAGACGTCTGTTGGCATTCCAGCCTTCCTTCTCCTTTCAGGGCCTATCCCAAAGAGAATCCAGTACCTCTTGGTCGTGAATATCTGAATAGGACGAACCGGCCTCCGTGGATATCTTTGCTTCAGAACAAAACAATTAGAATTAGGCTCGGTCAACTGGAATGTGTATTATCCATATAGGAGATCTTCCAATTGAGAAGATCCATCGACCTGAGACGAAGAAAAAGGTCTACCTACTATTTTATTTAGTTATTCAGTTAAACCAATGATTCATTATTGGAGCAGATAGCAACAACTATTTCATCGGACATGCGTATTTTTGATTTTCCGATGGATTGACATGGTTTCATTAATGGAAATTGTTTGATGTAATGAGTAAATAGGCTCTTTCACCGTTCAAGAATTCTTGTTTAGGCAGTTCATATCATCCATACATAGTGTTTTGATCTAAGATTTCAATTCTTCCAGCTTTCTGCAGTAACATATTGTTCCATGGAGCTAAGATCCAAAATATGGAATAAACAAGTATTTCCACGACTCTACCACCTGGCCAATTCTGTTCCACTTAATCCCTTTTTCATGGCCACATATCTTTATTTTATGGCTAAGGAATGGGAAATCTTTCTCCTGTTACATGAATCAAATGTTTCATTTCATCTGGGAAAAGCCATCTCTTTCTCAACAATGTCTTTGTCATTTGATCCAATAACGTTCCGTTAGATAGGAACAGATTTGATAAATACTGATAACTCTCAGATAGAGTATTAGAACGGAAAGATCCATTAGATAATGAACTATTGGTTCTAAGCCATCTGTGGCGATGAATCAACAATTCGAAGTGCTTTTCTTGCGTATTCTTGATGAACCAGCGTTTATACATAGATGTAGGAGGATTTGTTTGGGAAGTAATAAGCCCCTTTAACATCTCTTCATCTGCAAAGAATTCTCGACGGGAAAACACAGAGACAAAGGACTGATCTTTGAATAGGAAAAAGAATGGATCCGCAGGATCCCAAATAAATTGGCTTATTCGAAAAAAGCCTTGTTCTTTGGAAAATCTATCTCGTGTCTGGTACTGCATGGTTCCACTCTGCAAGAACTCTGAATCATTCTCTTGAAGCTCATCCTCTTTATGATAAATGATCCGCTTGCCCCGAAATGACCCGGCCCAATAAGGAAATCCCAATTCAGTGGGCCTTTCGATACAATCAAATATATTGCCATAAGGGCGCCATATTCGAGGAGCCCAAACTATGTGATTGAATAAATCCTCCTCCATCTGTTGTGAGTCGAAGGCTCCTTCCCCTTCTTCAAACTCCGATTCGTATTTTTCATATAGAAATCTCTGATCAACGATAGAACAAGATCCATTTTGCATCATATCTAACTGATTCCTTGGTTCGGACCGAAGAAGTAGTGTCACTCGATTATTATCAAACTGGCTGCAATCTTTTTCTGTCCGTGAGGATCCCGCCAGAGCGCCTTCTACTTCTAATAGGCCATGAACTAGATCAGAATCATTCTCAACGAAGCCATAAGAAGTGATCCAATTTTTTTCATTGGGTCCGGATGAAGACCAAAGATCTTGAGCGACCGATCCGGCAGAACAACTCAAAAGATAAAGAAGTATCGTTAATTTCTTCATGCTCGTTCCAAGTTCGAAGTACCATTTGTACAAATAAGAATCCCCTTCCTTACATGATTTCTTCTTCATATAGATAGATATAGGATCTATGGGGCAATTACTTAGAAGTACATTTTGTGCAACAGTCCTTCCTATCTGATAGAAAAGGATCTCATGATCCTGAACCGATCTTACCTGGGATCGCAAATCCCAAGTTTGTCTATGAAGAGCTGATCTAATTGTATTAGTTTCTATAATTGATTTCTTCTGTGTAATACTAATTGATAGGACCTCATTGATAAGTGCTACAAGATCTCGTGCATTGAAACCCATGGTTATGGACCCGAATCCGTTAGTATGGAACATTTTCTTTTCCAAGTGAAATCCTCTAGTATAGGAAAGAATGAAAAAGTGCTTTCGTTGTTGTGGAATAAGAAGCCTTCGTATCTTAATACATGTATTTAATTTATTCGGAGCTATTAGAGCGGGATCCACTTTTTGGGGAATATGAGTCGAAGCAATAACAAGAATATTTCTAGTGGAACATCTTTCACAATCCCTGGAGAGATAGTTCTCTAATAGACCGAGGGATAAGTAATTCGACTCATTCACATACAGATCATGAATGTTTGGAATCCATATTATGCAAGGAGACATTGCTTTTGCTAATTCGAATTGAAGGGTGATATCAAATCGGTCTATTTTTGGCGTCATATCCATAATAGTTAGCACATTCGTCATAGTTAGCAGCTCCATATCAAGGTCATCATCAATATCGTCACTATCATCAATATCGATATCGTCACTATCATCAAAATCGATATCGTCAATAGGATAACCTTTAGACTTATCATACAGGAACTTGTTTGGAAATACCGTAATGAAAGGAACATAGGAGTTTGTCGCTAGGTATTTGACCAAATAGGATCGTCCAGTTCCTATAGAACCTATCACTAAAATACCCCTAGAAGGGGATAGGGCTAAGCGGAGCGAAAAGGGTTTTCCGTGAGATGGGAAATTAAAACTATTAGCCCCACACGAGGTTTGTGAATAAGTGATTGTCTGATAATGAGCAAGGAATATCCGTCTTTCTGCTAAACAGGATCTATTGAACTCATAATTCATTAGATACTTTTTATGAATGTCAACTAAGTATCGTAAGTAAATTGATCCCGGTTGTTCAATCATTTGATAACCAGAGTCATTCTTTGATAAATGATCACTATGAGTCAGACTCAATAGAATTTGATCAATCCTTTTTTCTGTCGTTAAGGTGGAGAACTGAACCAAGAATTCTCTTTCTTCATCATCAATCGAATCATTGTTCGCGACCCAGGATTCTATTCTATCATCAATCCAATCATCGTTCGCGTTCTTTCTTTTTCTTATCAATGAATAGATCTCTTTACTTGTACGACTTAGATGTATCGTATTTCTCGAAAAAGTGATTCGATTGATGGGATTTGGTATGATACTTATGAGATCAATGAGGTTGATATTCAAATATTTCTTCTTAGAACGTATTGATTTGACCCCATAAGCGGAACCCCGTATTTCTTCCAGAGCAACTAGAAAGAGATTCTTTAACCAGAAAGAATTCAGTTCAGATGTAGGATACCTATCCAGAAGTTTTCGCAACTCAATCATGTATGATGGAATCATCAAAGACTTGATCTTTTCTAACTCTGTCTGTAACTCACTAGAGGCTCGGGAAACGAAGAGAAGATGTATACGAACGAGATATCCAGCAACAAGAAGAAGGAAAAGGATTGAATAGAGGAACTCCCGAGCATTTTTTGATGTCCATATCAATGGAACGGGTGACTCATTATTTCGATGAATCATTTCTTTGGACAGAAGAAGATTCTGTAAACACTTACTCGAAATCTCACTTATCAGAGTCCATTGTGGAAGAATCTTCTGATCAATTGGCCATGGTATATCTGATCCATGCATAATATCATGAAAAAGGGATACAAATTTTTGACTACTACTTAGTATCGGCAATGGGTCTGAAAAAGTATCTAAAAGGGTGAAATTTAGATATTTGCACCCTGTCGAAGTAAGGAACCATGGCATATATGTTTGGAACAGATTCCATTTTGAGAGATTTGAAAAAGCACTATCTCGTTGAAAGGTTCTATACATCTGCCCTTTCTCAACGCATTTCTTTAGACAAAGACTCCGTTTTTTCCTCTTTCCAGATGGTAAATATTTCTCAGAATATGGAGTGTGAATCAAACTCATATTTGAATTGAAACTGAGATACTGATACAAGTTCTTCCCTTCTGAATCAGATAAATTCATATCTGAAAGAGGCTGACAATAAGTTCTTTCAAAATTGACCATTTGTTCCTCTCTTAGAGGTGTTGCAGAAATGTCTGCGATCGAGTAAATAGCTCTACGAACGAATGGATCGGATCGAATTGGAAAATGGAAATATTTGTACAAGTTATACGTTTCGTCACCACTTTGTGTTTGTGGAAAATCGTTAGGTATGAATATGTCAGATACCAGTGACTCAATTGGTGAAATAGTCTCTCTCTCCAAAAAAATATGTTTTTTTTTACCGACGCACAAAGAAAATATTTTGTTGCGAATGAACAAGATATTGATAAATTGTCCATATGTAAGATCATAATTATTGATACGGGTCTTTTCCACATAAAAAGGGAATCTTTTGTTACAATAGAACCAGAAGTGATGTGGATCATTCAAGAATCGAAGTCGATTTGCTTTATAAAAAGAAGATATCAATGAACTTCTATGAAATGGTTTCACGGGATTCAGCCAATTGTCTCGATCGTGGGATATCATTGAGAAATAGGAATCCGTATTATCAAAGGATTTCCTGCGATTATTTCTAGTATGGAATGAGTCAATCATCCACTTTGGTATCTTTTTGAACAAAAATGGTAATATCGTTTCTCCATTGATCAAGAATTTCGGTCTTTGGGAAGTATCATGATCATCTAATAAGAAGGGTTTCAATTTATTCAAATGAACGATTTGAACATCTATTGATTCTAACAACTGATTGCAGAGTTGATCATTCGGACCTTTCAATTCATAGATGTGGATCTCGGACCTATGAATGGGAATATTCCCGATACTCACAAAGAAAAGGGGAAGTGACTTGGACAAAAAGGGAAGTGACTTGGACAAAAAGAAACGAAGTGACTTAAACAAATCTTGTTTGTCGATAGCCTCGGACCAATCAATCGAATATTGATTAATACGTAATCGATCGAACACTACTTGAAAATGGTTCTTCTGGTCAGAAATGAAATGTTCCTGGAAATTCTTGCTCCCATTGGACCATTTGTATCTGTATGCATCAGGATCCCGATTCATGGATCTCTCGGTTCGAGAAATAAGAGGATCAAACCATTTCTTCTGACTCTTTTTCAAATTCGATAAATATTGGTTGATCATATATTTCATTATAGTTATATGATTCAGAGTATCATTTCCTATTTGATCCCTTTGAATTTCATATTCGAAGTTGCGATCGGATCTATTCATTAAAAAGAATCGATTCGATACACTTCTTATGTACCCATAGGTGTTATATTGGATTTGCATCAGATTTCGGATCAATCTATATTGATTGACTGCCTCCATTATGTTGTTGCTAGCAAATACCGCCGTTTTTATTTTTGGATCTTCCAAATAATTCCCGCAGTAGATCCGGACCAATTTTTTTCTGATCCTTCGATAAAAAGATTCATTCTCTTCATAAAAAAGAGGAGGTAGAATCAATAAAGATTTCTTTTTCGATTCATCTCTGGAGTTGAATACCTTATTCAAGAATTTTTTTTGATCTAACCCGTAGGAATCAATAGAAAAGGCAAATCTCCTATGATACACCAGATCCGGCCCGGTTATTGATAGAGTGAATAGATCTGCCATTTCTTGAAATCTCTCTTCTGATTCAAAATCATGGTGTAACGTGTATCCCCCCTTGTTCCGGCCATGGAATAGATGAAATAAATAAAAAAATGGATTTTTGTTCAAGAATGAAATCTTATTGGAACTGTCCATATCCGGTGCATCCTTCGGAACCATATCAGATCCCGGATCTGATGAAATAGGATGAATTGAGACGGTATTTTGTAAATACGTAATTATCTTGAATATATCAACCATTTCTTTATTTTCCGATCGCCTGGAAAGAACAAAAGAAACATCCTGTTTTTTCTTCAAAAATTTCTGATCTCTAGTGGACCTCTCAGTAGGATTCGAACCCAGATGAAGTTCTGACCATCTGTCAGAGAAAAAAGAACGAATTGATCTTGTAGGATTCCCAAGAAATTCTTCGATTTCTTCCGGAAGCAGATGATTATTCATCTGCTTCTCACGTTCCGCGAATAGCCGGGACATTGAGGAAGATCCAAAAAGGCATTTCGGGAATCGATCTGATTCTATCTCTGTTCCTTCCGTTTGAAGAAAGGAAGGATCCCAAAGAATCGATCTTTCTTTTTGAATATTTGACAATGCATTCCGTACCTTGCTAAAAAACCGATCCTTGTTTACCAACCACACATTGTCTAACCAAATCAAATTCTCTCTCGATACGTTCCTCAAAAAATCCGATTCGTGCTGATTCTTTCCCCAACTAACGAAGAGATCTTGGTGGAATTGCCACATATGAAATTGAGCACAATTTTGCAAAGAAATATCCCACTTGTTTCTCGAGAAGAGATGGGAAACATGCTCAATATAATTTGATTGAATAGTTGCCTCAGCTCCTTGTTGTTTGAAGAACCCCCCCCCTTCAATTGGTCTTTTTTCACGAAAAGCAGACATGAGATAACAAATCAAGTCTTTCCCTAAGACTTCGAATAGCTGTCCCGAATTCAAGTTGAGTATGTTTCGCTTCTTCCTCGGAGAAAGACGATCAAACAATTCCCAATCATGGTCCTTGCGGATCATATCATCCGTATAGGATAAAAAAAGAAACTCCAGATATTTGCTATCTTTCTCTTTGAATGAGATCTCAATTCCAACTACGGTTTTATTAGATACCTTACAACTAGAATCCCTCTTTTTTCCGATCCGGTTCCTCCACCACCGCGAACCCCGGTTAGATTCAGGCATGATACACTTTTTATTTATTGGGAGAACCCAAGTACTCTCTTGCGAATCCATGAAACAACTCTCAGAAATATTTTTCCCTTTTGGAAGATACAGGGGCGAAACAATCAACCTATTGATATTGCAAGACCAAAAAGATTCTTCCAATGTCTCATTTCTGGGTCCAATGGAATTCATAGGTATAGGAAGAAGCCCCATCAAATAGAGATTTTTTCTTTCGACAATCTTTCGATTGTTAATACGAGATATAAGGACCGCTACTACAAGCAGTATTATACCTTTGATCGTGAAATATCGATTGCTTCTTGAACCCTGTGAATCACGTGAAAGTAGGATACTCCAAATTCGGGGGTCAAAGAGTTTCATAAAACGTTCTTGGTGGAAAAGAATGTGAGTGAAAGATCCCACTGAATCGAATTTGGTCCATGAATCTAAGAAATAGTGAGAATTCTTGATCTCTCTCAATATCTCTCTCAATTCGAAGATCCAGGATTTGAATTGATGTCCTCTCATTGATTCCTCCTAAAGATTTCATTTCAATTGGAATTTGGTTATTTACGATGTACGATGATCCCTGTTAAGCATCCATGGCTGAATGGTTAAAGCGCCCAACTCATAATTGGCAAATTCGTAGGTTCAATTCCTGCTGGATGCACGCCAATGGGAACGTTCAATAAGTCTATTAGAATTGGCTCTGTATCAATGGAATCTCATCATCCATACATACCGAATTGGTATGGTATATTCATACCATAACATATGAACAGTAAGAACTAGAATTCTTATTGATACTGGAACTCATAGGGAAGAAAATGGATTTATGGATGGAATCAAATATGCAGTATTTACAGAAAAAAGTATTCGGTTATTGGGGAACAATCAATATACTTCTAATGTCGAATCAGGATCAACTAGGACAGAAATAAAGCATTGGGTCGAACTCTTCTTTGGCGTCAAGGTAATAGCTATAAATAGTCATCGAGTCCCGGGAAAGGGTAGAAGAATGGGACCTATTATGGGACATACAATGCATTACAAACGTATGATCATTACGCTTCAACCAGGTTATTCTATTCCACCTCTTATAGAGAAAAGAACTTAAAGCAAAATACTTAATAACACGGCGATACATTTATACAAAACTTCTACCCCGAGCACACGCAATGGAGCCATAGACAGTCAAGTAAAATCCAATCCACGAAATAATTTGATCCATGGACAGCGTCGTTGTAGTAAAGGTCGTAATGCCAGAGGAATCATTACCGCAGGGCATAGAGGGGGAGGTCATAAGCGTCTATACCGTAAAATAGATTTTCGACGGAATGATAAAGACATATCTGGTAGAATCGTAACCATAGAATACGACCCTAATCGAAATGCACACATTTGTCTCATACACTATGGGGATGGTGAGAAGAGATATATTTTACATCCCAGAGGGGCTATAATTGGAGATACCATTGTTTCTGGTACAGAAGTTCCTATATCAATGGGAAATGCCCTACCTTTGAGTGCGGTTTGAACTATTGATTTACGTAATTGGAAGTAACCAATTAGGTTTACGACGAAACCTAGAAATCGATCACTGATCCAATTTGAGTACCTCTACGGGAGAAACCTCAGCAGAAAACTGTTGAGTAACGGCAGCAAGTGATTGAGTTCAGTAGTTCCTCATAGAAAATTATTGACTCTAGAGATATGGTAATATGGAGAAGACAAAAAAAAATTGTTTGAAGCACGCACAGAACCGGAGAGCGCCCCTTGTTTCAAAGAGAGGAGGCCGGGTTATTCACATTTAATTTGATGGTCAGAGGCGAATTAAAAGCTAAGCAGTGGTAATTATAAAGATCCCCCGGGGAAAAATAGAGATGTCTCCTACGTTACCCGTAATATGTGGAATGGAAGTATTGACGTAATTTCATAGAGTCATTCGGTCTGAATGCTACATGAAGAACATAAGCCAGATGACGGAACGGGGAGACCTAGGATGTAGAAGATCATAACATGAGTGATTCGGCAGATTTGGATTCCTATATATCCACTCATGTGATACTTCATCATACGATTCATATAAGATCCATCTGTCTAGATATCATCATATACATCTAGAAAGCCGTATGCTTTGGAAGAAGCTTGTACAGTTTGGGAAGGGGTTTTTATTGATAAAAAAGAAGAATCTACTTCAACCGATATGCCCTTAGGCACGGCCATACATAACATAGAAATCACACTTGGAAAGGGTGGACAATTAGCTAGAGCGGCAGGTGCTGTAGCGAAACTGATTGCAAAAGAGGGTAAATCGGCCACATTAAGATTACCATCTGGGGAGGTCCGTTTGATATCCAAAAATTGCTTAGCAACAGTCGGACAAGTGGGTAATGTTGGGGTGAACCAAAAAAGTTTGGGTAGAGCCGGATCTAAGCGTTGGCTAGGTAAGCGTCCTGTAGTAAGAGGAGTAGTTATGAACCCTGTAGACCATCCCCATGGGGGCGGTGAAGGGAGAGCTCCGATTGGTAGAAAAAAACCCACAACTCCTTGGGGTTATCCTGCGCTTGGAAGAAGAAGTAGGAAAAGGAAAAAATATAGTGATAGTTTTATTCTTCGTCGCCGTAAATAAATAAGAATATAGAAAACTGAATTTTTAGAATTTGAAATAATGTGATGGGCGAACGACGGGAATTGAACCCGCGCGTGGTGGATTCACAATCCACTGCCTTGATCCACTTGGCTACATCCGCCCCTTATCTAGCTAAAGGATTTTAGCTTTTTTCTTTTTCCATTCATCATTATTGTATTTATTCTTACCTTCATACTTAGATCGATATATTGGGCATAGAATGCCAATTTCAAAAATGTAATGTAATAAAGGAGTAATCCCCTGTGACACGTTCAATAAAAAAAAATCCTTTTGTAGCTAATCATTTATCGGCAAAAATTGAAAAACTAAACATAAGGGAGGAGAAAGAAATAATAGTAACTTGGTCTAGGGCATCTACCATTATACCCACAATGATTGG